CGTATCATTAGGAAGTGCATTAACATAAATACGGCGGTAAGAAGAGGTAATACAAAAGTGTGTAAACTATAAAAACGAGTCAAAGTGGATTGTCCCACACTAGCACTTCCACGTAATAACTCTACCAAAGGCGACCCTATTACAGGAATAGCGTCCGGTACACCTGTTACAATTTTTACTGCCCAATAACCCACTTGATCCCAAGGTAAAGAATAACCAGTTACACCAAAAGATGCAGTCAATACACCCAGAACTACACCTGTAACCCAAGTCAATTCTCGAGGTTTTTTAAAACCACCAGTGAGATACACACGAAATACGTGTAGGATCATCATTAGGACCATCATACTTGCCGACCATCGGTGAACTGATCGGATTAACCAGCCAAAGTTAGCTTCCGTCATTATATATTGAACAGAAGCAAAAGCCTCAGTAACCGTTGGACGATAATAAAAAGTCATAGCAAATCCCGTAGCTACTTGTACTAAAAAACAAGTAAGCGTAATTCCTCCTAGACAATAAAAGATGTTGACATGAGGAGGAACATATTTACTAGTTATATCATCTGCAATCGCCTGAATCTCGAGACGTTCTTCGAACCAATCATAAACTTTATTGAGATAGGTAAACAAAAGGACTCCCCCTCTGAGAACTGTATATGAGAATTTCATCTCGTACAGCTCAAACATAAACACCCAAATACAGGTTACAACGAATATGTAATAAAGTTCAAAAATTATTAATCTTAATACTGCGAAGAAATCCTATATCAAGATACGAAAGAATAAAAATCCGAGAACTCTTATTTTTGGTTATCATGTCAAAATATCAAGTTGGCTCATTTGGTTTTAGTTTAGTATTTACAGGCCTCCTGAAGATTCTAGATTACCTATTTTTTATTTATGTTTTATGTATAGTATAATATGTATTTATTTATTTTATTTACTGTTTTTTTTATAGGAATTCTCTTGTTAAAACCCTATCAGTTGATTGTGAAACTTCAGATTCATACTAGAACCACGATGATTCAATAAAAACTTCAAAAGAAGTCCAAGGATTCTATGAGTAAAAACCATTGGATCAACATTTATTCAACGAATAGATAGAATGACTAATCAAACCCCAAAGAAAGATTTTTTCTTCTCATCAAAATAAGCATAAATATGAGAGGGGTTTTAAAGAATAAAAATCCTTCGATTGATATATAATTTCTATCTTTAACTCTTGAAAAAGTTTTTGGAGTCCGGCCGCGAGATCTCAATATTACATATGAATCATAGTTCTAAGACCTTGTGGTTTATTTTATACATTCCGTGTTCCAGATACTAGACTTAATATCCTTAATATCCGACGGGATGAAATCATCTTGACCAAGATGACAGATCGACTCTCTGTACTATAAAATAGGATTGATTCTAACAAGTCACACACTCATATTCCGGAAATACAGAAACAAAGAAATTACACGGTCGAACTACCAATTACCAACCAAAATAAAAGATGAATCTAATCATTAAAAAAGAAAAATCTTAGACCTAAATCCTTCACTTTTTATTCAAAAAGTGAGGACTTTGTGGATCTTATGAATCTAATTCATTGAAATTCCATCTAGTAAAATGGAAGAATTATAAATCTCCAAAAGAATAGATAAGAATACCGCAAATAGACCCATTGCAACACCCATCAAAGGAGTGGTTCCCCATCCAGGAGCTACTTTACCATATTCCGAATTCAATGGTTTCAAAAAATCCCCTACCACAGTTCTTCTTGGACCAGATCGAGAATTATTCTCAACAAATTGTGTAGCCATAAATACTTTTTTTTATTCACTAAGATCTGTTGACTTTGTATACCATTCCGTTGTAAATAAACGATTTAATCATAGATCCATTAGGGTCTTGAAATTAGATAATCATGGAAACAGCAACCCTAGTCGCCATCTCTATATCTGGTTTACTTGTCAGTTTTACCGGGTATGCCTTATATACTGCTTTTGGGCAACCCTCTCAACAACTAAGAGATCCATTCGAGGAGCACGGGGACTAGTTGAAATAAGAAGCCCCAAAATTGGGGGCTTCTTATTTCAATTGAGATAAGAAAATCATTTCACCTTTTTAGTTGGAACTATAGGCGTTTCTCGAAAAAAGATAGCGAAAAAAATTATTCCTAAAGTCGAAACTAAGAGAAATGTATAAACCAATGCTTCCATACAATTCTATTGTAGTTTACAATTATAGCTTCCATATCTGTTTTGTTTAATTAGGAATCATCTGTCAGATTAAAGAGCAATAGTAAAATACGGCAATTCAAATCAAGATTTCCTCATTACCTTCTTTCTTTTTTTTTTTTTTTATGTAGTAAAAAACACAATGTTGTATCAAACTACCTGTCTTTTTGTAGTTGGGTCTCCAAGTTTTTGGAATGCTCCAAATTCTACTTGAGCATCTAAATCTGGGTCAATACCAGCAAAAACATCTCTGAACAAGGTTCTAGAACCATGCCAAATGTGTCCGAAAAAGAAAAGTAGAGCAAATGAAGTATGTCCAAAAGTAAACCAACCCCTTGGGCTGCTACGAAAAACGCCATCAGATTTCAAAGTAGCACGATCCAATTCAAAAATTTCACCCAATTGAGCACGTCTAGCATATTTTTTCACAGTAGCAGGATCACTATAACTGATTCCGTTGAGTTCGCCTCCATAGAATTCCACTGTTACACCTACTTGTTCGACACTATACTTAGATTCTGCCCTTCGAAAAGGAACATCAGCTCTAACAATTCCATCTCCGTCTACCAAAACAACTGGAAATGTTTCAAAAAAAGTAGGCATACGACGTACAAAGAGTTCACGCCCTTCTTTATCTCTAAATATAGGGTGTCCTAACCAACCAACAGCTATTCCATCTCCATTATCCATTGAGCCTGCTCTAAATAATCCCCCTTTTGCCGGATTATTGCCGATATAATCATAAAAGGCTAATTTTTCAGGAATTTTAGACCAAGCTTCTGATAAACTTTGATTTTCAGCTAATCCAGCGCTAACTCTTCGATATATTTCTTGTTGGAAATATCCCTGATCCCATTGGTAACGAGTGGGACCAAATAATTCAATCGGGGTAGTTGCTGACCCATACCACATAGTTCCAGCAACTACAAAAGCTGCAAAAAAGACAGCAGCAATACTACTGGAAAGCACGGTTTCAATATTACCCATACGTAATCCTTTGTATAGACGTTGTGGCGGACGGACACTCAGATGAAATAGGCCCGCCAATATGCCCAATGCCCCTGCTGCGATATGATGAGAGGCTATTCCTCCCGGAACGAAAGGATCAAAACCTTCGACACCCCAAGATGGATTTACAGGTTGTACCTTTCCGGTTAGTCCGTAGGGATCGGACACCCATATTCCGGGACCAAATAATCCTGTTACATGAAATGCCCCAAAACCGAAGCAAGCTACCCCTGAGAGAAATAAATGAATTCCAAAAATCTTGGGCAAATCCAAAGAAGGTTTTCCTGTACGTTCATCACAAAAGACTTCTAAATCCCAATATACCCAATGCCAGATAGCGGCTAAAAAGCACAAGCCAGAAAACACAATATGTGCTGCAGCTACACCTTCATAACTCCAAAGACCTGGATTTGTGACAGTCCCTCCTGTTATATTCCAGCCAGCCCATGAATTTGTTATTCCTAAACGAGTCATGAAAGGTATAACGAACATACCCTGCCTCCACATTGGATCAAGAATAGGGTCAGAGGGATCAAAAACTGCTAATTCATATAGAGCCATTGAACCGGCCCAACCAGCAACAAGAGCTGTATGCATGATATGGACAGAAAGCAAACGACCGGGATCATTCAAGACGACGGTATGAACACGATACCAAGGCAAACCCATGAAAATACCCCTTTCTCAACGAAAAATAGACACTATGTAACTTTATTGCACTGAAAAAACTATGCTATGAACTTCCTTCCCTTTTTTTTATGAATATTTGTTCTATTTTTGAAAATAATTTTGTTCGTAGGAACAAATAGAAGCAGATCTATTTTATATCCGATCAGTATCAATATGCAACGGGGGGTGCTGAGATGAGTGAATGAATCCCTATTTGTTCATCATTCAAAGGATCTATTTGTAAAATTTTTTTCTTTGTTCACCTTCATTCATTCTAATTCTGTCTTTTTCTTATTTTATGTTCATTTTAGGAACTTATCTAATCTACGTTACAAGATATATATATATTATAAAGATAAAGGCATAAATCATTAATAAAAATAAAATCCATTATTACGTCTCCACATCAAAGTGAAATATAATATTTTATTATGTACATTAAATTAGTATGCCTGTTGGTATTCCAAAAGTTCCTTATCGCCTTCCTGGAGAGGAAGATGCATCTTGGGTTGACTTATAGTGCGGCTTGTCATATCTATTGGGTTATATGGAATTTCTCCCCGTTCTCTTCCCCGATCAAGATATCCTCCGTTTCGCCCAATAAAGATTAATTGAATAAAAAAATTTGGAGCGTGAAATGCAATTCAATTTATTTTTTTTTGGAGATATCCAGATTCATATTTTAAATTAGAATAATTTATGGTTGACTTGGTTTGACCAATAAAATGAAGTATCCAGGCTCCGTTTCAAAAACCCCTATGTAATGAAATTGGTAATATATTACCGCTTAAGATTATCATTTAGATAATAATCTCATAATCTATTGAATCAAGAAAGATATAAATACTAAAAAGATTATTTCTATTTGAATTTCTAGGTGGTATAGAATATTTTTTTGAATCCATACAATAATATGATCAATATGTTGAAATGTTGAATTCAATTTTGAATAAGAATGGATGAATTTCAAAAAATATTAAAAACGTAATATTAGAGATATTTGTCCTATATGTGCAAATAGACATCGGGCAGATCTTTACTCGGAGTAGATCATCAACCTAAAAAAAATTAGATAAACCCATTTGAGAACAAGAAAATGATATCGAGATTTCGATTGAATCTTGATAAAATAATACATCAATGAAAAGTGGATAAATTAAGTTCTTTTCTTTAGAAAAAGAAAAGGGACAAAAATGAATCTTTCTTGAAAACAAAAAATAGAAGAAAAACCTCTTCTTTAGAAAATGAATTGATAGAAAAACAAGGAAGACTAGAATCTAGACATTGATTCTTTTTTTTTTTTTGCAAATTAGGTTGAACCGTATGCACAAAAAGGTGCACGTACGGTTTCTAAGGGATAGAATTGAATCCGAATCAACCGACTTTATCGAGAAAGAGTACTTTTTTTAGGTCAAGAACTTAAGAGCGAGATTACGATTCAAATTACAGGTCTTATGGTCTATCTAAGTATGGAAAATGATCAAAAAGATTTGTATTTATTTATAAACTCTCCTGGCGGATCAATAATGCATGGAGTAGCTATTTTTGATATGATGCACCTTGTTAAACCAGATGTACAAACAATATGTATGGGAATAGCGGCTTCAATGGGATCTTTTATCCTCGTTGGAGGAGAAATTACCAAACGTCTGGCATTCACTCACGCTAGGGTAATGATTCATCAACCTGCTAGTTCATATCGTGATCTACCATCAGGAGATTTTATCTGGGAAGTGGGAGAATTACTGAGAATGCGCGAAGTTATAACAGGAGTTTATGCACAACGAACAGGTCAACCTTTATGGGTTGTATCGGAAGACATGGAACGAGATGTTTTTATGTCAGCAGACGAAGCCCGAGCTTATGGAATTATTGATCTTGTAGCGGCTTAGTAAAAAATTAAAAATAGAAAGGATTTCACACAAATACGCGGGATTTACATTTTTTTATCTTCTTCATTCCTAACTATTAAAGAAATTTAAGTTATTCATAATCATCCGGTTGGGATTAATCTAAACCAGCCCATTCTATATATCATTCAATATGCCAACTATTAAACAACTTATTAGAAATACAAGACAGCCAATCAGAAATGTTACGAAATCCCCCGCGCTTCGGGGATGTCCTCAGCGTCGAGGAACATGTACTAGGGTGTATGTGTGATTCGCTTAGATCGCGGGCTGGGATAAATTAAAAATTTGTCCAGTATCGTTGATTAGTACTAGTGAATAGGATAAAATAGACGAGACGAGTTCTATTCTCTATTCATTCAATAGAGGGATTGATCATATCCTTTTATTGTGTATGTACAAAATTTATGGTTTTTGTTGGTGCAAACCCAATCAACTCAGTTTTTCAATTTAAGATGAGATAGAATTCCCCATTGGTAGTCAATGATTATACATTAAGCGGGGAAAATACTAATAAAAATAAAAAAAGATTGCTCTCAAATCTTTCATCTTTAAAGAACGGACTAACAGGGTCAGCTATCAAGCTAATCTTCATATTGAAATACCGTTACTGTATATGTAGATCTCGTTTTAGTTGTGAAAGCACTATTACTGAATAATTCATGGGTAGAGCCAAAGGGTGTGAACTGTACAAGTTCACAATAGTATTTGATTTATGAAATGAAGAAAAGGGCTCCGGTGTATAGAGAAAACCTCACCGTTTAAAAAGTAACCATAGAAACGACGTAACCCACGATTTTTTATTCATATATTTATATTTACGTTATCAATGATTTACTATTCTTATTTTTTTTTATTCTTATTTTGTTTTGAGTTCAATTTCCTAGAATTCAAATAAAAAAGAAAAAAAAATCGTGATTGGGAAGGTTATTGTAGCAAAAGACATTGGGATTTTTATTTTATACATTGGAAAAACCTATTTGATTATTAATAGACTAGTAAACTAGTAAAGCGGAAACAAAAAAAACATAACTGAAAGAAAATAAATCAATTAGTTTTTCATCACAGTTTCATTTATTCAATGACCAGAATTAAACGAGGATATGTAGCTCATAGACGTCGAAAAAAGATGCGTTTCTTTGTATCAAGTTTTCGAGGAGCCCATTCAAGACTTACTCGAACTATTTCTCAGCAGGTAATAAGAGCTTTGGCTTCGGCTCATCAGGATAGAGATAGGAAAAAGAGAGATTTTCGTAGTTTGTGGATCACCCGTATAAATGCAGCAATTCGTGAGAACAAATTATACTATAGTTATAGTAGGTTTATACATAATCTTTACAGCAAACAGTTGCTACTGAATCGTAAAATACTTGCACAAATATCTATATTCAATAGGAATTATCTTGATAGGATTTCCAATGAAATCTTTCAATAAGAATATAAGAAACGAGATTGTAAAGAATCCACCGGAATGTTTGTAATTTTACACGAAGTTTTGGAGAGTAAACTCCGGGAAGGTAGAGTAGAAATGAGTATGATCCAATCTGATCAAAAGTCGTTCAAAATCAATGAACACATTCAATAAACAATAGTTCTTTCTTTTTTTTTTATTGAATGAATTGAATTTGAAAAAATGAACTCAAGAATAAAAATAAAATGAGTTCAAGTAGGCAAACACAAATAAGGATTCTCGTTTAAAAAAAAAAACGTTGATTTCGAATTCAAATTTTTTTTTAATTCAATTGAAGAATCAGCCTATTTCTTTTTGTTTCGAAAACCTGTAGTTCTAGTAGTTGATTCCCTTCTTTTATATTCTTTTTCATTATTAATAAAAGGTAACAAAGATAAAATACGAGCTTGTTTTATAGCAATAGTAATTAATCGTTGTTGTTTTAAAGTCAATCTGTTTACCCGTCTAGATAATATTTTTCCTTGTTCACTAATAAATCGATTAATTAAACTAATATTTCTATAATCAATTCGATCCCCCGGCTGGATCGGGGGCAACCGCCTACGAAAAGATCGTTTGGATTTCAGAAAGAGTCGCTTGGATTTATCCATGGTTTTGTATTCCTTATACTGCAAATTTTTATCAAAAAATTCTAAATGATTGATATTTATTGATATTTATTATTAATAAGTTGTATTTGGTTTGTTTTTTTTTTTATTTCTATTTTTATTAGATTAGTTTATATTTTTTTTTATTCATTTATATTTATATTTGTAGATATCAATTTATATTTATATTTGTAGATATCAATTCAATCCAAAATAGAATATAATAAAAATATATGTTCTATTTATATATTATATTATAATATTATATTATAAATTATTAATATGAATATGAAATAGATTTTTATTTATATATTATATTATAAATTATTAATATGAATATGAAATAGATTTTTATTTATATATTATATTATAAATTATTAATATGAATATGAAATAGATTTTTATTTATATATTATATTATAAATTATTAATATGAATATGAAATAGATTTTTATTGAAATTCTTGTATTGAAATTATTGAATATATTGAATAATATATTTCAAATAATCTAAATAATCTATTTCAAATAATCTATTTAATATTTATGTTTTTTTTTTTAAGATATCATATCTTAGAATCGAATAGGAATATGTCATTTTGAGTATTCCTTCAAAATAGAATGCACAGATGTTGAATTCAATTTATTTCTTGATCTCCCCATGAATTGTATGTTTGTAACAATAGGAACAGAATTTTCTCAATTCCAATCGATTCGGCGTATTGTGTCGATTTTTTTGAGTAATATATCTGGAAATACCTGTTGATTTTTTATCAACATTTTTTCGTCGAGCACATTCAATACATTCCAAAATCACCCTTACCCGGACATCTTTCCCCTTAGCCATAAACCTCCCTTTTGGCTTTGATTCACGCAACTTTCCTATTTTTTTTCTTCACTTCGAATAAAAGAAAATAGGAAAGGAACGAAAAATATAAGTTGCTAACTTAAAATCCAATTTTTAAAGATTTTGTTGCAATCAATGGAATAATAAGAAATAATACAATGGTTTCAAACTAGATTTATTTTTTTTTTTTTATTTTTATGCAGCAGTACAATAAGGAATCTTGATGTATTATATGATACTGTTGCCCTATAGCCACATTTTCATTTATGTTCTCACTTTATTATTGAATTTATTAATTTCAAAATGAAATTGCAGCCTCAACTCAATTTAAAATTCCTAAAAGTTTAATCCAATTTTATTATTTCTATTTTCAATTTCAAATTGATTTGAATGAAAAATATCGATAAGGGGTGAGCCACAGATGTTGGATTTTATCTATAATTTTCTTCACCCCCTTCCCATGTCAATAACTAGAATTAAAAAAAAGGGAATGTCAACGCATCTGGGAAAAAACGATTGATCTCTATCAACAGACCTGCTAAAGAACCAAACCATAGAGTGCTTAATACCGGTGCCACAGAGAGATATGTTTTTAAATCTCGCATTTAAAATCCTCCTTATTTATTGTTGAGTTTAATACATATAGGATCAGCTATACGTGGAGTTAAAGATAGTTTTTATTTTTACGAATAATTGAATTTAGAATTCAGATTGAAATATTGAATAATTTGAAAGATTTCTTAAAACTAAAAAAGAGACACCCCTTTTTGTTGCCCAACATTATTTCAAAATATTGATCTTTTGATGGTGGGTTTTCTATGTATTTTAATATGGATAAGTACTCTTTTATGTATTTTAATATTATATGTTGTATTACTATTATATGTTGATATACGATATAAGAACAAACAGAAAAACGGCAAGAGGACTTGATGTATATCAACCAATGGAAAAAGAATAATATAGAAAACAAGACAGAGATTCTCTACAATGACACTGTAGACCAATTTAATTTTAAAGGGATGTAGCGCAGCTTGGTAGCGCGTTTGTTTTGGGTACAAAATGTCACGGGTTCAAATCCTGTCATCCCTACTTATTACTTCTCTCCAGACCTTAGAAGTAACAAGGGATCTATTGAGATCAATTCGAATCCAATTGAACATACATAATCTTTCATGATCGTTATGAGAGCTATGTGCATAGAAGGATAAGTGTATTGGAATTGAAAAAAAGAATCTTTTTCTTTATGGTCTTAATTGATTTTTAAACGAAAGCGCTCTTA